AAAATTCGATTGATTTTTTTATATAATTGCTATGCTTAGTGTGTGACTCGTTGGTTTTTTTTAGGGCTAGGATTCAAAAAAACAGACCGTCCTGTAGTATGAACTAATAACTATAGCACTAATAACCAACTCATTGCTTCGCATTATCTGAATCCAAAGAACCAGTCAAGGTATAATATATTGATCATATCGTTGTAGCAACTGAAATGTTTTTTTGCAGAAACACAAAACCCAATTTGATTATGGGTTGTAAAGTTATACGTTGTGCAGGAAAATAGAAAAGCATGCGGATAAATGGAAGGATGAGAGAAAGAGAGAAAGAAAATATCAATGATATAGGATTCCAATATGTAAGGTCTGTGAGTCATCTCATAAACAACAGTGTAATACAGCATCAATAATGATTCATCCAAAATTCGATGAATCCGTTCATAGAACAAAAAAATAAAGAGCCTCGAGCCAATAAAAACTGAGAAAGTTGACTTAAGAAAAAATTGCATTACGGACTCCGTTGGAGAATTCAGACCTAACCATTAATCGAGAAGCAATGGGAACGACGGAACCCGTGAATAAAGAAGATTCTATTGGAAATGAATCTTAATGATTTATTGGGTGGGATGGCGGAACGAACCCGGGAACTAAACTATTCTTTTATTCGGAGAGGTCATGAACTAACCCTACAACTGAAATAGATATTGAAAGAGTCAATATTCGCCCGCGCAAATTTTATTTTATTGGATTGATTAATTTTGATCGATCCGATATAGGAAAAGGAAAAACAAAATAAAGATTTTTAGAATGGTAAAAAAAAAAAAGACATTGAGATTATCTCTAAATAGAATATACATGTTTCAATTCTATATCTAAACACGATATACAAATTTAGAATAGATTAATTAGATGAAATTTAGAAATTTCAAAGAATACTATGCTTCAGTATATTATTCATTAAATCCCTGTATATCTTGATAAAATCTTTTTTAGTCCTTTCATTCGCGAGGAGCTGGATGAGAAGAAACTCTCATGTCCAGTTCTGTAGTAGAGATGGAATTGAGAAAGAACCATCAATTATAACCCCAAAAGAACAAGATTCCGTAAACAACATAGAGGAAGAATGAAAGGAATATCTTATCGAGGTAATCATATTTGTTTCGGCAGATATGCTCTTCAAGCACTTGAACCCGCTTGGATCACATCTAGACAAATCGAAGCAGGGCGCCGAGCAATGACACGAAATGTACGGCGTGGCGGAAAAATATGGGTACGTATATTTCCAGACAAACCAGTTACAGTAAGACCCACGGAAACCCGTATGGGGTCCGGGAAAGGATCCCCCGAATATTGGGTAGCCGTCGTTAAACCGGGTAGAATACTTTATGAAATGAGTGGAGTCGCTGAAAATATCGCTCGAAAGGCTATTTCAATAGCGGCGTCAAAAATGCCTATAAGAGCTCAATTCATTATTTCTGGATAGGCATGTCGAAATAAATCTTGGGTACAAAAAAATGCGGGTTTCTTTTTTTTACTTCGTCCTTTCAGTGCTTTAAATTAAACCTTAAAAAAAACAAGATTCAAAAAACGATATGATTCAACCTCAAACCCATTTGAATGTAGCGGACAATAGCGGTGCCCGAGAATTGATGTGTATTCGAATCATAGGAGCCAGTAATCGTAGATATGCTCATATTGGTGACGTTATTGTTGCTGTGATCAAGGAAGCAGTACCAAATACGCCTCTAGAAAGATCAGAAGTGATCAGAGCTGTAATTGTACGTACTTGTAAAGAACTCAGACGTGATAACGGTATGATAATACGTTATGATGACAATGCTGCAGTTGTCATTGATCAAGAAGGAAATCCAAAGGGAACTCGAGTTTTTGGTGCGATCGCCCGAGAATTGAGACAGTTGAATTTTACTAAAATAGTTTCATTAGCACCTGAAGTATTATAAGATGAGACCGCGATATAGCCATAGGATATAGTCATAGTATTAAAATACAATAGATAAAGATAAATAAAAATTTAGTAGAGTATGTCTCACGCATATATTTTTAATACTTTTCATAAAAAAAAAGAACATGTTGATTATATCAAAATTCGGAAGCAACAAAATTTTGAGTTTCTCATGGGCAAAGACACTATTGCTGACATAATAACTTCTATAAGAAATGCTGACATGAATCGAAAGGGAACAGTTCGAATAGCATCTACTAACATCACCGAAAACATTGTTAAAATACTTTTGCGAGAAGGTTTTATAGAAAACGTAAGGAAACTCTTGGAAAACAAAAAAGAGTTTTTGGTTTTAACCCTACGACATAGAAGGAATAGGAAAGGACCGTATAGACCCATTTTAAATTTAAAAAGAATCAGTCGACCCGGTCTACGAATCTATTTTAACTATCAACGAATTCCTAGAATTTTAGATGGGATGGGGATTGTGATTCTCTCTACATCTCGGGGTATAATGACAGACCGAGCGGCTCGACTAGAAAGAAT